TAATATTATCAACTAATGAATAATGAAAATTTGAAAAGGGTTCGTTATTGGACCATGTATTTGATTCACCAAATACATCATTATTTTATACTCTTTGATATATATGGCGCAACCCAATCTTCGTTTTGAAGATTTATATTTCTAATGGAATTGATCACCTTCTTAATCTTTTTTCTATTCATATTCTATATCATATTCATTATTCTTCATACTCATTTTTCTAATGAATAGAAAAAAAGAAAAAAAAAAATAGATAAAATAAATATTCAATTTCAATTGAATAGAAATAGAATTCTAAATTAGAATTAAGAAATTATAGAATGAATAAACTCTAAAGTAAAGATATTCAAGATAGAAAGATATATAAAGATATATATATCTATAATATAGTAAATAGAAATAGCTAATATTCTATCTAATATATCTATCTAATATAGTCTAATATAGAAAGAAAAAGAAAGAATAGAGGACCCCGGCCCCTCTCTTGACAGTAATATATGTTGTATATGTAAATCCTAGATGTGAAAAGAGTCATAATTCATCTAGAAAAGGGAACAGATATGATATATTATGATATATAAAGAAGAATAGGTGCACAACACAAATAAAAAAAAAAAAAAGAAAAAAAAAATACAATAGTAAAATAGAAAGGATTGAAAATTGACTCATTCACTGAGTAAAGGATTGAATTGGATTCGATTGGGTGGTACCAACTCAATCAAATGCTAACTCCCATTTCTTTCTTATGGAATTAACCGATCAACTTGTTATCGGATATTGATTTTCGATTCAATACTTTTCAAAAAAGAATTTTGACATATTTATTATGATTTATGATTATGAGAAGCAATCCCACTACTTCTGATCCTGTGGTTTCTACACTTGAAGAACAAAACCTAGGGCGTATCACTCAAATTATTGGCCCAGTACTGGATGTAATTTTTCCACCGGGCAAGATGCCTAATATTTATAATGCTTTGGTAATTAAAGGTCGAGATACTGTTGGTCAGCAAATTAATGTAACTTGTGAAGTACAACAATTATTAGGAAATAATCGAGTGAGAGCTGTAGCTATGAGTGCTACAGATGGTCTGATGAGAGGAATGAAAGTGATTGACACGGGAGCTCCTCTAAGTGTTCCAGTCGGGGGAGCTACTCTCGGACGAATTTTCAACGTTCTTGGAGAGCCCGTTGATAATTTAGGTCCTGTCGATACTCGCACAACATCTCCTATTCATAGATCTGCACCCGCCTTCATACAGTTAGATACAAGATTATCAATCTTTGAAACAGGGATTAAAGTGGTGGATCTTTTAGCCCCCTATCGCCGTGGAGGAAAAATCGGACTATTTGGGGGAGCTGGAGTGGGTAAAACAGTACTCATCATGGAATTGATCAACAACATTGCCAAAGCTCACGGAGGCGTATCCGTATTTGGCGGAGTAGGTGAACGTACTCGTGAAGGGAATGATCTCTACATGGAAATGAAAGAATCCGGGGTGATTAATGAAAAGAATATTGCAGAATCCAAAGTGGCTCTAGTCTATGGTCAAATGAATGAACCGCCAGGAGCTCGTATGAGAGTTGGCTTGACCGCCCTAACTATGGCGGAATATTTTCGGGATGTTAATGAGCAAGATGTACTTCTATTCATCGACAATATATTTCGTTTCGTTCAAGCAGGGTCCGAAGTCTCTGCCTTATTAGGTAGAATGCCTTCTGCAGTGGGTTATCAACCTACCCTTAGTACAGAAATGGGTTCTTTGCAAGAAAGAATTACTTCTACCAAGGAAGGATCCATAACATCGATCCAAGCAGTTTATGTACCTGCGGATGATTTGACCGACCCTGCTCCTGCCACGACATTTGCACATTTAGATGCTACTACCGTATTATCAAGAGGATTAGCTGCCAAAGGTATTTATCCAGCAGTAGATCCCTTGGATTCAACGTCAACTATGTTACAACCTCGGATCGTTGGCGAGGAACATTATGAAACTGCGCAAAGGGTTAAGCAAACTTCACAACGTTACAAAGAACTTCAGGACATTATAGCTATCCTTGGGTTGGACGAATTATCCGAAGAAGATCGTTTAACTGTAGCAAGAGCACGCAAGATTGAGCGTTTCTTATCACAACCCTTCTTTGTGGCAGAAGTCTTTACTGGTTCTCCAGGGAAATATGTTGGTCTCGCAGAAACAATTCGGGGGTTTCAATTCATCCTTTCCGGAGAATTAGACGGTCTTCCCGAGCAGGCCTTTTATTTGGTGGGTAACATCGATGAAGCTACCGCGAAAGCTATGAACTTAGAAGAGGAGAGCAAATTGAAGAAATGACCTTAAATCTTTGTGTACTGACTCCTAATCGAATGATTTGGGATTCCGAAGTGAAAGAGATTATTTTATCTACTAATAGTGGACAAATTGGGGTATTACCAAACCATGCCCCCATTGCCACGGCTGTAGATATAGGTCTTTTGAGAATACGGCTAAACGACCGATGGTTAACGGTGGCTCTTATGGGCGGTTTTGCTAGAATAAGTAATAATGAGATCACCATTTTAGGAAATGGTGCGGAAATTAGTACTGACATTGATCCACAAGAAGCTCAACAAACTCTTGAAATAGCTGAAGCTAACTTGACTAGAGCTGAGGGTAAGAGACAAGCAATTGAGGCAAATCTAGCTCTCAGACGGGCTAGGACACGAGTAGAAGCTGTCAAAGTGATTTCCTATTAGTAGTCAATACATTCAATCAAAATCAAAAGAGTTCTTTATTATACACTACACACTACATCTTGATTCCACAAATGGAACACAATGAAGTCTAATTTGATTAATCTGATGATAGAACGAAAAAAAGAGGATGGGTAGAAAAACTTATTAGATACCATGAAATCCGGTATCTAATAAGTTCTACCTACTATTGGATTTGAACCAATGACTTCCGCCGTATGAAAGCAATACTCTAACCACTGGGTTAAGTAGGTCATTTATCACCACAAAAAAGGTCTCCATCACTTCGATGGATTATAGGTAAAATATGTTTTCTAAGCAATAGAAATCTTTTACCAGTGAACATAAATGGATCAGAGAGTTATCATGTGGGATTATGGGATACCCTTCTTGACAAGAAATTGTCTCTATGTTAAAATAAGATGTTTATGACAAGGGCTATAGCTCAGTTAGGTAGAGCACCTCGTTTACACGTGCGCCAATGTTTTTCAAGGGAACCCATTATGCAATGACCATAATTTATATTTTTTTTTGAGAAATCAATGTCTTACTCCGTAGATTCGAGAGAACAAGAGAAAAATAGCCTGACAAATTTGGTTTGATCTGGTTCTCAGGTGCGAATTCCGGCGCCAAATCAAATAGAACCTGCCATTGTAAGGTAAATGCCCAATCCATTCAATGCCAGGCATAATGAGTATAAGGATCTCAAAAGAACCTCTTTTCGTCCTATGAGCTTTGAGGTGTATGAAGTCTCATATTTGACTCTTGCAGCGGAGCGATAGAGACTGCATTTCACTTAGGTTGATCTAGGCCGAAGGCAGACCTAAAGAAAGGTCACCCTTCTTTGAAACACTTTGGTATTGCTCCTAGATCAGGATACAAATAATGAATCAGAGCACATGGAGCCATCTCATTATCTTCTTATCTTCCTCTAAAGACAAAATATGGTGGACTAACTGATCTTTACATCAGTTGATGAAAGAGCCCAATGCAACAAAATGCATGTTGGGTCTTTGAAACAGTTCGAATCATTTCGATAATAATCAGTTTTCTCTGTTTTACCGAGAAGGTCTACGGTTCGAGTCCGTATAGCCCTAATACATTCCATTTTTGTTTTGTATAGAAATTTGAGTAGTAGTAGGAACAATAAAATAAGCACAATAATTCATTCCAACGGACCCAATTGGTATTTGTCAAATCTCGGATCAAATATCCATCTCTCTTCATCCACTTTCATGAATCATGAATGAATTACATATGATATTTTTCTTCTTTTTTTTTAATTGTTTTTAATTGAATTTGTAATTTCTTTATTGAATTCTTAATTATTGAATTTCTTTCATTTCTTCTTTACTATAAGATATAAGATAAGGGATTCTTTACTTTCACTTTCTATTTCTAAGATAGAAGATCCATATGAAATAGAAAAAATATACATAAGATAATAAGTATAAGAATAAGTAGAATATAAAATAAAAATAACTAAGTATAAGAGCATGCTATGTCTACACATCACATATAGAAATAGAATCGAAAGGAGAAAAAAGAAGAAAAAATAGAAGTGGGATGACATTAGATGAATCTTTAAACAAGGTATGTCCTACAGCAAACAAACTCTCAACTATGCGGCTTTATTTGATCAAAATTCTTTTCTTGTTTCATCTAAGAAGTTCTAGATGATTTGAAAATTCTAATTCAAATGGAATAATTCAGCCTACTCCACATTCATAGGAGTACTTTTATGTTTCTGCTTCACGAATATGATATTTTCTGGGCATTCCTAATAATATCAAGCGTTATTCCTATCTTGGCATTTGTCATTTCTGGGATTTTAGCCCCGATTAGGGAAGGTCCAGAAGAGTTTTCTAGTTATGAATCAGGTATAGAATCCATGGGGGATGCTTGGGTACAATTCCGAATTCGCTATTACATGTTTGCTCTCGTTTTTGTTGTTTTTGATGTTGAAACGGTCTTTCTTTATCCATGGGCAATGAGCTTTGATGTATTGGGTGTATCTGTATTTATAGAAGCTTTCATTTTCGCGCTTATCCCAATTGTGGGTTCAGTTTATGCATGGCGAAAAGGAGCGTTGGAATGGTCTTAGCTGAATATTTAGACAATCAAAAGAAAAGGGAAAGAAAGGATGACATTGAAACAGTTATGAATTTGGTTGAGTTTCTATTACTTAACCAAACAACCCCCAATTCAATTATTTCAACTACATCGAATGATCTCTCGAATTGGTCAAGACTTTCCAGTTTATGGCCGCTTCTCTATGGTACCAGTTGTTGTTTCATGGGATTTGCTTCATTAATAGGCTCGCGATTCGACTTTGATCGTTATGGGTTGGTGCCAAGATCGAGCCCAAGGCAAGCAGACCTCATGTTAACAGCCGGAACAGTAACAATGAAATGGCTCCCTCTTTAGTAAGATTCTATGAGTAAATGCCTGAACCAAAATATGTCATTGCTATGGGAGCCTTTCCTATTACAGGAGGGATGTTCAGTACTGATTCTTATAGTACTGTTCGCGGAGTCGATAAGCTAATTCCTGTGGATGTCTATTTGCCAGGCTGTCCGCCTAAGCCAGAGGCAATTATAGATGCTATAACGAAACTTCGTAAGAAAATATCCCAAAAAATATTTGAAGATAGAACTGTGTATCAACAGGAGAATCGATGTTTTACTACTAATCACAAGTTTTACCTTCGACTTGGATAGGCTGGCCTTTACGTAAAGACTATATTACGCCCAATTTCTATGAAATTCAAGATGCTCATTGATTGAAATTGAAATGAAATCTGGAGTCGTGTCGTATAAGTAAAAAAAGGGGTTTTTTATCATTGAGGAAAAAAATACAAATGAAAAAAAAAAGGAAAGAATATCTATCCCGATCCGTCTCAATGAATTAATTTCATTTGTATGAGGTATGAATATCTATCCGATACATTATTCGCGTGTCAGGAACCAGATTTGAACTGGTGACACGAGGATTTTCAGTCCTCTGCTCTACCAACTGAGCTATCCCGACGATTTCCCGTGCATCATCCTACTTTGTAAATGTAAGGAAAAAGATATGGACTATGAATGATTCAATAACGGAGATTCCTTGAACATATATGTTCATATCGTATTATACAAAACAAATGAGATTGGATTGGAAGAAGATACGAGGATTTCTATTTGTATCCTTTTGTGAAAGAACAGAGTAAATGAAATTAGAACGATATTTCATTTTGTTTAAACTGAGCCACTGATGAAAAAAAAAGAAAGAGGATGAGGATAAATAAAGAGCGAGGAAGTAAAATGGGCTTTTTATTGGGGATAGAGGGACTTGAACCCTCACGATTTAAAAATTCGACGGATTTTCCTCTTACTATAAATTTCATTGTTGTCGGTATTGACATGTAAAAAGGGACTCTCTCTTTATTCTCGTCCGATTAATCTTCAAAAGATATATCAAACTTTGGAATGAATCATTTGATCACTGAATATTCGAATTCTATTCTTTTTTCAACTTCAATTGGAATTGATTCACAATAACTCTTCCATTTTTCATATATTTTTTGATCTCTATCATTCTAATTCATAGAGAATAGAAATGTAGAAATAGAGGGTTTCTATAGATCCTTATCTCATACTATAATAGGATTCGATATAAGATTTGGGTTGTGATTAATCGTTTGCTATGTCAGTATGTATACGTACGTATTAGGTATATAAGGTTATCCTTTCTGTCATTTCGATAGAAGGGTTTTAGCTACTAACGTAACGTAGTCAATTTCATTCGTTAGAACAGCTTCCATTGAGTCTCTGCACCTATCCCTTTTTATTCTCATTTTCCATCGTTTTTTCTCTCAAAACAAAGATTTGGCTCAGGATTGCCCATTTTTAGTTCCAGGGTTTCTCTGAATTTGGAAGTTACCACTTAGCAGGTTTCCATACCAAGGCTCAATCCAATCAAGTCCGTAGCGTCTACCAATTTCGCCATATCCCCTTTCCTTTGAGACAAGGATCCAGTTGTAATTCCATCCACCTCTTTCATTTATATTGGCACTATTGAATTCGTTAGGTAATGATTACTATATTGAAAAAGTGTATGCTGCTATTTTCTTTTTTTGCCCACCCTATCTATATTCTCTATATTCTATCATTTCATCTCTAACCCTATTTGTTTCAATACGAAATGATTCTATCATTGATGTATCCGCAATTCAATATGGATAGATATATCCCACATATATATATATGCCTTTTCTCCTCCTTCATTTTTACGGTGCATCTTTGAATAGTGGAACGGTCGATATTCATTCTTTTTTTTTTTATTTTGAATTCTAATTTCATTGATATATTTATATCTTCTTTTCTATTTTCTAAATAGAATCTAAAATATATAACTAATAACTAAGAAATAGAAGAAATTTCAATAATCAATAAATGAAATAAAAAAGAAGAAGAATCACTAGGTAATAGCTAAGATCCGATAGTTTCCTGTATTCCTATACACTATTGCTCTTATATCCGCCCGCTTAGCTCAGAGGTTAGAGCATCGCATTTGTAATGCGATGGTCATCGGTTCGATTCCGATAGCCGGCTCTTTTTCTTTATCACTTTTTTGATTTCCATGATTGAAAATCTCTACTCTCGCTTTCTATAAATGTCGGGTCACCGATCTATTATGTCATGGTAACTTGCAGCTATAGCTATGAATAAAAAAGTTGACTAGAACAATTAGATCTCTATATAAGAAATTGGAAAACGTAACCT